CTATTAAGTACATCAATTCATCTCTCCCTTTTCTGTTAAAGGGGGCACAGTGGGCAGAATTTCATTCCCAAGGGGGTTCTTTTTTCTTTCCTTTGGCATTTCGCATTTCTCATCAAATAAATAGGGGGATTTTCATTATTTCAACTCCTACAGATTGGTAGGAGAAAGACATATTTAGTACAATTATTGAATTCATTTCTTGTACAATACAAAATGAATTTCACATTAACAGAATTTCCCTGATAGAATACTTTTCCAGATTCAAAAATCCCCCCTTCTGACTTCTGTTTTGTTTGTGTAACCGCAATTACTAATGTGAAGTTGAAAAATCTATTTCATTCAAATTGTACGCTGAGCTTTTGGTATAGGTATCCCAGTACGAATAACCTAAGGAAGGGGGGTAAAAGAAAAATAAAGATCAATTAAAGATCCCACCCCTTTTAGCTTAGCAAGTAGCAGGTGAATAAATCCACTTTTCCTTCCTATTTTGATATTTTTTTAGAGGGCTCGTCGAAGAACGAACAAACCCCAAACTCAAATAGTTAGTTTGATGGAATATTACATCCTTTATCCCGGGACTCCTCTTTATCACACTTCTTTGTCTTCCAAGAAAACTAGATCATTAAAAAAAACGGAGTTTAGAACGTAACTCCTTTCTTTTTCCACTTCGCTTCGATTGTTTGTTGGGGGTTTGTGACTAATGGAAACGGACGGGTGGTCAGACGATACTTTATCCGATGATTGTATAAGGAGGACGTAGGGTAGGTTATAGATAAAGAACAGAAAAGAATGAGAAATAAAGAAATTTTGGATTCGGTATGGATAAAAGATCTTCCTATGTTATACTATTCAATTCTTGACGACGAATTGATTTGATAGCTCAGATATTGTTATTCATGATATTGATCTGATTTCAAGATCATCGAGAGGGAATTCATTCATTGAATTGACAGGAGAAAGATTTATTATCTCTATGGGATTAAATCCCGAGTTATTTTGAAGTAAAAAAACGATGAGATTATGGAAGTCAATATTCTTGCATTTATTGCTACTGCACTGTTCATTCTAGTCCCTACTGCGTTTCTACTTATCATTTACGTAAAAACCGTAAGTCAAAATGATTAATTAATGGTTAAAGAAATCAAATGAAAAGGATTCGAATTTTGCGTCTTAAATGAAATGAGCGGACTATAATCGGCAGTATTCTATGAGATTCGATAGTACGGTAAGAAAGAAATAGATGAACCCTTCTTTCTTACCATACTATCTATTAGTGTTATTGTAGTGTATAAAGTTATACAGCGTATAAAGAAAGTTGTACTTTATAATCTAATAAAGATAGAGGCTAAATATAAATAAATCTACAATATTATCTTCATATATGTAGATATCAATTCCATTCATTCCATATATGGAATGGACATAGGACCCAATTCTATTTCTTTGATACATCTATTTGTTTCGAGCAATCTGAAATAATTGTCTGACTCTTATAGTTCAAATTTCTAGATTTTTGATTATTTACAATATGAATTTCAGGATCTATCGAAAGAATCAAATCAATGCAGGAAAAACAATATGGGCATATATTAATAAAATCAAATAGTCATTTTTTTTAGCATTCCAAAGAAATAATTGATTGAGCCATTGACAGGAGTTCTGTGGGCACTTCTTCGGATTTCGAAGAGGAAACCTCACAGATTTTTAACGGTTGAACCATGATATGAAATGTGTCGATAAAATAAAAATTCCGAAAAGAAAAGGAAAAAAAATAATAGAAAATAATCAAAAAAGGAAAGTGCGCAATATGTGACGTCCCTAAGGCAAGATCTTATTTTATTATGCATAGTATCCCGTTAGACAACCACTATGTTTATATTCTTTCTCATATAAAGTGCGTATACACTTAACAAAACGACTTCCTTTTGAAGAGTAAAAAGGGAAAGAAAAGGGGATCGGGTCTTCCTCAGTATCCATCTATCATTCTGGTAAGAGCCCATTCATTGAAATAGAAAAGTTAGGAAGAATTAAGTTGGACTCAATTTTCTATCATCTGTATCCCTTTCCTTTCGAAACACAAACATGGGAATCCGTGAAATATCTCTTTGATTGAAAGAGTCTTAGTCATATAATACATTATTCCACTAGAATCCAATGGAATTTCAAAATGAAGATAGATATTCGATTTTTTTCTTTTGAAAGAGTTCAAACCGCCTTGCAGAACGACCTATAAAACAATTGATAGAGTTTGATTCCTCAACTCAATTAGTAGTACCTTTAGAGCCCACTTCTTCCCCATACTACGAGTGAAAGGGAAAATGTAAAGACTACCATTAAAGCAGCCCAAGCAAGACTTACTATATCCATGTGAATTATGTCCCCTATCTTGATGAAGGAATTTTTCCATTATTGCTCACTAATAATAGTGGAATCAATGGCGCAGAGTCAAAAAGGGATTCTGACCGAACACTATTGATGAACCAATCCAACAAATCCACTT